GCTAGCGTAGCTTAATACAAAGCATAGCACTGAAGATGCTAAGATGGGTTTTAAAAGACTCCGCATGCACAAAGGCATGGTCCCGACCTTTTTATCAGCTCTAGCTCAACTTACACATGCAAGTCTCCGCAGCCCAGTGAATATGCCCTCAATCCCCCTGCCCGGGGAAGAGGAGCGGGCATCAGGCACAAATATTAGCCCAAGACGCCTGGCCAAGCCACACCCCCAAGGGAATTCAGCAGTGATAAACATTAAGCCATAAGTGAAAACTTGACTCAGTTAGCGCTAAGAGGGCCGGTAAAACTCGTGCCAGCCACCGCGGTTAGACGAGAGGCCCTAGTTGATATTATAACGGCGTAAAGGGTGGTTAGGAACAAAAAAGAATAAAGCCAAATGGCCCCTTGGCCGTCATACGCTTCTAGGCGTCCGAAGCCCCACATACGAAAGTAGCTTTAACAAAACCCGCCCGACCCCACGAAAGCTAAGAAACAAACTGGGATTAGATACCCCACTATGCTTAGCCGTAAACTTAGACATCCAACTACAATAAGATGCCCGCCAGGGTACTACGAGCACTAGCTTAAAACCCAAAGGACCTGACGGTGTCTCAGATCCACCTAGAGGAGCCTGTTCTAGAACCGATAACCCCCGTTCAACCTCACCACTTCTAGCCATCCCAGCCTATATACCGCCGTCGTCAGCTTACCCTGTGAAGGTAATAAAAGTAAGCAAAATGAGTATAACCCAGAACGTCAGGTCGAGGTGTAGCGCATGAAGTGGAAAGAAATGGGCTACATTTTCTACTTACAGAATATAACGAATATGCACCATGAAATAGTGCTTAAAGGAGGATTTAGCAGTAAAAGGGAAATAGAGTGTCCCTTTGAATCCGGCTCTGAGACGCGTACACACCGCCCGTCACTCTCCCCATCAAAACGCAATAAAGATATTTAATACCATAGCACCAACAAGGGGAGGCAAGTCGTAACACGGTAAGTGTACCGGAAGGTGCACTTGGACCAAACCCAGGGCGTGGCTGAGCTAGTTAAGCATCTCACTTACACCGAGAAGACATCCATGCAAACTGGGTCGCCCTGAGCCAAACAGCTAGCTTAACTATTCTATAATTTAACAATATAAATAAAACAAAATAAGCCAAACACCAAAAACTAAACCATTCTTTTACCTAAGTACGGGAGACAGAAAAGGTATATATCAAAAGCAATAGAAACAGTACCGTAAGGGAAAGCTGAAAGAGAAATGAAACAACCCATACAAGCATTAAAAAGCAAAGACTAAACCTTGTACCTTTTGCATCATGATTTAGCAAGTATATTCAAGCAAAGAGAACTTTAGTTTGATACCCCGAAACCAGGTGAGCTACCCCGAGACAGCCTATTAAGGGCCAACCCGTCTCTGTGGCAAAAGAGTGGGAAGAGCTCCGGGTAGAAGTGACAGACCTACCGAACCTGGTGATAGCTGGTTGCCTAAGAAATGAATAGAAGTTCAGCCTCATTCACCTCAAATCAAATAACTTAAACAAGACACTAAGAGAAAGAAATGAGAGTTAATTAAAGGGGGTACAGCCCCTTTAATTAAGGACACAACCTTCTAAGGAGGATAAAGATCATAATACATAAAACACACTGTTCTAGTGGGCCTAAAAGCAGCCACCTAAACAGAAAGCGTTAAAGCTCAGACAGAAATAAGTTTATTATACCGATAACAAATCTTACTCCCCTATATATTATTAGGCCAATCCATGCCCGCATGGAAGAGATTATGCTAAAATGAGTAACAAGAGGGCCCGCCCCTCTCCCTGGCACAAGTGTAAGCCAAGCCGGACTAACCATTGGCAATTAACGAACTCAACTAAAGAGAGCAATGTGGATTTTAGAAAAACCAAGAAAACCCCGCAACACAAACCATCGTTAACCCCACACTGGAGTACCAATAAAGGAAAGACTAAAAGAAAAGGAAGGAACTCGGCAAATACAAGCCTCGCCTGTTTACCAAAAACATCGCCTCCTGCAACATAACCAAGTATAAGAGGTCCAGCCTGCCCAGTGACCGCAAGTTTAACGGCCGCGGTATTTTGACCGTGCAAAGGTAGCGCAATCACTTGTCTTTTAAATAAAGACCTGTATGAATGGCTAAACGAGGGCTTAACTGTCTCCCATTTCAAGTCAGTGAAATTGATCTACCCGTGCAGAAGCGGGTATAATTATACAAGACGAGAAGACCCTTTGGAGCTTAAGGCGTAAAACTCAACCACGTCAAGCGACTCAATAAAAAGCAACTTTTTTAAACCTTGTGGCGAATGAGACCACTGCCTTCGGTTGGGGCGACCATGGAGGAAAAGAAAGCCTCCAAGTGGAACGGGGTAACCCCCTAAAACCAAGAGAGACATCTCTAAGCTACAGAACATCTGACCATATATGATCCGGTCCGCTAAGACCGATCAACGAACCAAGTTACCCTAGGGATAACAGCGCAATCCTCTCCCAGAGTCCATATCGACGAGGGGGTTTACGACCTCGATGTTGGATCAGGACATCCTAATGGTGCAGCCGCTATTAAGGGTTCGTTTGTTCAACGATTAAAGTCCTACGTGATCTGAGTTCAGACCGGAGTAATCCAGGTCAGTTTCTATCTGTAACGCTACTTTTCCTAGTACGAAAGGATCGGAAAAGGGGGGCCCATGCTTAAGGCACGCCCCACCCCTAATTTATGAAAACAAATAAATATAGGTAAAGGGAGAGCCAAAATCCCAACTAACCAAAATAAGGATATACTGGGGTGGCAGAGCATGGTAAATTGCGAAAGGCCTAAGCCCTTTTAACCAGAGGTTCAAATCCTCTTCCCAGTTCATGTTAAACACCCTAATTATCAACCTGATTAACCCCCTAGCCTACATTGTACCAGTACTCCTGGCGGTAGCATTCCTTACACTAATTGAACGAAAAGTATTAGGATATATACAATTACGTAAAGGACCAAACGTGGTAGGACCCTACGGATTGTTACAACCTATCGCTGACGGAGTAAAACTCTTCATCAAAGAACCAGTTCGCCCATCTACATCATCCCCATTTTTATTTCTAGCCACCCCAATACTCGCACTAACCTTAGCCATAATACTATGAGCACCAATCCCAATACCACACCCAGTAACTGATCTAAACCTAGGAATTCTATTTATCTTAGCCTTATCAAGCCTAGCAGTATATTCAATTCTAGGGTCAGGATGAGCATCAAACTCAAAATATGCATTAATTGGAGCCCTACGGGCCGTAGCCCAAACAATTTCATACGAAGTTAGCCTAGGACTTATCCTACTATCAGTAATTATCTTTTCAGGAGGATATACCCTACAAACATTTAACACAACCCAAGAAAGCATTTGATTATTAATTCCAGCCTGACCATTAGCCGCAATGTGATATATCTCAACACTAGCAGAAACGAACCGAGCACCATTTGACCTGACAGAAGGAGAATCAGAATTAGTGTCTGGCTTCAACGTAGAATATGCAGGAGGACCATTCGCATTATTCTTCCTAGCCGAGTACGCCAACATCTTATTAATAAATACACTCTCAGCCGTGTTATTCCTAGGAGCTTCACACATGCCAAACATTCCAGAACTTACAACAATTAATCTCATAACCAAAGCAGCACTCCTATCCATTATATTCCTATGAGTACGAGCCTCATATCCACGATTCCGATATGATCAATTAATACACCTAGTATGAAAAAACTTCCTTCCACTAACACTTGCCTTCGTACTATGACACACTGCCCTACCAATTGCATTAGCAGGACTTCCCCCACAACTATAACTAAGGAACTGTGCCTGAATGCTCAAGGACCACTTTGATAGAGTGATTTACAGGGGTTAAAATCCCCTCAGTTCCTAGAAAGAAGGGAATTGAACCCATACTCAAGAGATCAAAACTCCAGGTGCTTCCTTTACACCACTTTCTAAGGCAGAGTCAGCTAATAAAGCTTTCGGGCCCATACCCCGAACATGACGGTTAAAATCCCTCCTCCGCCAATGAACCCATATGTATTAGCCATTCTACTGTCCAGCCTAGGACTAGGAACCACCCTAACCTTCGCCAGCTCCCACTGACTTTTAGCTTGAATAGGCTTAGAAATCAACACCCTAGCCATCACCCCCTTAATAGCACAACACCACCACCCTCGTGCAGTAGAAGCAACAACAAAATACTTCCTTACACAAGCCACCGCAGCAGCAATAATCCTATTTGCAAGCACAACAAACGCTTGAATAACAGGGGAATGAACTATTAATGACTTATCAAACCCCCTTGCCAGCACAATATTTATAACAGCCCTAGCATTAAAAATTGGACTAGCACCAATACACTTCTGAATACCTGAAGTACTACAAGGACTAGACCTAACAACAGGACTAATTTTGTCTACCTGACAAAAACTAGCCCCGTTCGCACTAATTATTCAAACGGCACAAAATATTGACCCCCTGCTACTGACACTATTAGGAGTTACATCTACCATAGTAGGAGGATGAGGAGGACTTAACCAGACACAACTACGAAAAATCCTAGCCTATTCCTCAATTGCACATATAGGATGAATAATTATCGTTATTCAATACGCCCCCCAACTAACCATGGTTGCTTTAGGAACATACATTATCATAACTTCCGCAGCATTCCTAATACTAAAAACAATAATATCAACCAAAATTAATGTACTCTCAACAACCTGATCAAAAAATCCAATCTTAACGGCAACAACCGCCCTAACATTACTATCACTGGGAGGCCTCCCGCCACTTACAGGATTTATACCAAAATGATTGATTTTACAAGAACTGACAAAACAAGACATGCCTATCATCGCTACAACTATAGCCCTAGCCGCCCTAATCAGCCTATATTTTTATTTACGTCTATGTTATGCTATAACACTAACAATCTCCCCAAATACAACCAATTCACCAACCTCATGACGAGCTCAAACAACCCAAACCTCACTACCCCTAGCCCTCTTTACCACAGCTACCCTAGGGTTGTTACCAATAACCCCAGCCATTTTAACACTAACCACTTAGGGATTTAGGATAATACCAGACCAAAAGCCTTCAAAGCTTTAAGTAGAAGTGAAAATCTTCTAATCCCTGTTAAGACCTGCAAGATATTAACTCACATCCTCCGACTGCAAATCAGATACTTTTATTAAGCTAAGGCCTTACTAGATAGGAAGGCCTCGATCCTACAAACTCTTAGTTAACAGCTAAGCGCTCAAACCAGCGAGCATCCATCTACTTTTCCCGCCGCCTAACTTAATTAAGGCGGGAAAAGCCCCGGCAGAATATTAGTCTGCATCTTCGGATTTGCAATCCGACATGTTCTACACCACAAGGCTGATAGGAAAAGGACTCAAACCTTTGTCTTCGGGGCTACAACCCACCGCCTGAAAGCTCGGCTACCCTACCTGTGGCAATCACACGCTGATTCTTCTCTACTAATCACAAAGACGTTGGTACCCGATATCTCGTATTTGGCGCCTGAGCCGGAATAGTGGGAACCGCCTTATGCCTTCTTATCCGAGCTGAACTAAGCCAACCAGGATCGCTATTAGGTGATGACCAAATTTATCACGTTATTGTTACTGCCCACACCTTCGTAATAATTTTCTTTATAGTAATACCAATCCTTATTGGAGGATTCGGAAACTGACTTGTACCACTAATAATTGGAGCCCCCGACATAGCATTTCCCCGAATAAATAACATAAGCTTCTGATTACTGCCCCCATCATTCCTTCTACTTCTAGCTTCTTCCGGGGTAGAAGCAGGGGCAGGAACAGGTTGAACAGTATATCCACCCCTTGCAGGAAACCTAGCCCACGCAGGGGCGTCAGTAGACCTGACAATTTTCTCACTGCACTTAGCAGGTGTTTCATCAATCCTCGGAGCTATTAATTTTATTACCACAACTATTAATATAAAACCCCCAGCTATTTCTCAATACCAAACACCATTATTCGTCTGATCTGTACTTGTAACTGCCGTACTACTTCTCCTCTCACTACCAGTTTTAGCCGCCGGGATTACAATACTTTTAACAGACCGAAATCTTAATACTACATTCTTCGATCCTGCAGGAGGAGGGGACCCAATCCTTTACCAACATCTATTCTGATTCTTTGGTCACCCAGAAGTCTATATTCTTATTCTTCCAGGATTTGGGATTATTTCTCATGTTGTAGCTTATTATTCAGGTAAAAAAGAACCATTTGGTTACATAGGCATAGTTTGAGCTATGATGGCAATCGGACTACTAGGGTTCATTGTATGAGCCCATCACATATTCACTGTTGGAATAGACGTAGACACCCGCGCATACTTCACATCTGCAACAATAATCATTGCAATTCCAACAGGTGTAAAAGTATTCAGCTGACTAGCCACCCTCCACGGAGGATCAATCAAATGAGAAACACCTATACTATGGGCCCTAGGATTTATCTTCTTATTTACAGTAGGCGGGTTAACAGGAATTGTTCTATCAAACTCATCACTTGATATTGTCCTTCACGACACTTATTATGTAGTTGCCCACTTCCATTATGTCCTATCAATAGGTGCTGTATTTGCTATTATAGCAGCCTTTGTACACTGATTCCCGCTACTAACTGGATATACCCTTCACAGCGCCTGAACAAAAATCCATTTTGGAGTTATATTTATTGGGGTTAACCTTACATTCTTCCCACAACACTTCCTAGGACTAGCAGGTATGCCACGACGATACTCCGACTACCCAGATGCCTATGCCCTGTGAAATACAGTATCATCTGTAGGATCATTAATTTCTTTAGTAGCAGTAATTATATTCCTATTTATCCTATGAGAAGCCTTCGCCGCAAAACGAGAAGTATTATCCGTAGAATTAACAGCAACAAATGTAGAATGACTCCACGGCTGCCCTCCTCCTTACCACACATACGAAGAACCAGCATTCGTCCAAATTCAATCAAATTAACGAGAAAGGGAGGAATTGAACCCCCATATGCTGGTTTCAAGCCAGCCACATACCCATTCTGTCACTTTCTTTAAGACATTAGTAAAATGTAAATTACATCACCTTGTCAAGGTGAAACTGTGGGTTAAATTCCCGCATGTCTTAGTACTAATACTTATGGCACACCCAACACAGCTAGGATTCCAAGACGCGGCATCACCCGTAATAGAAGAGCTTCTTCACTTTCACGACCACGCACTTATGATCGTATTCCTAATCAGCACTCTAGTACTATATATCATCGTTGCAATAGTATCAACTAAACTTACAAATAAGTACATTCTAGACTCCCAAGAAATTGAAATTGTATGAACAATTCTTCCAGCCGTTATTTTAGTATTAATTGCCCTACCCTCCCTACGCATTTTATACCTTATAGACGAAATCAATGATCCACACCTTACAATTAAAGCAATAGGACATCAATGATATTGAAGTTATGAATATACAGATTATGAAAACCTGGGCTTCGACTCCTATATAGTACCAACCCAAGACCTAACCCCTGGGCAATTCCGACTTTTAGAAACAGATCACCGAATAGTTATCCCAATGGAATCTCCAGTCCGAGTTCTAGTATCAGCCGAAGATGTATTACATTCCTGAGCTGTTCCATCCTTAGGGGTAAAAATAGACGCGGTACCAGGACGATTAAACCAAGTCGCCTTCATCGCCTCCCGTCCAGGAGTATTCTACGGACAATGCTCAGAAATCTGCGGAGCAAACCACAGTTTTATACCAATCGTAGTTGAAGCAGTACCACTAGAACACTTCGAAAACTGATCATCATTAATACTAGAAGACGCCTCGCTAGGAAGCTAAATATTGGACAAAGCATTGGCCTTTTAAGCCAAAGATTGGTGATTCCCGACCACCCCTAGTGAAATGCCACAATTAAACCCCGGCCCATGATTCGCAATTCTAATCTTTTCCTGACTAGTATTTCTAACCATTATTCCAACTAAAGTTTTAAATCACATTACACCAAATGAACCAACCCCAGTAAGTGCCGAAAAACACAAAACTGAATCCTGAGACTGACCATGATAACAAGCTTCTTTGACCAATTTGCAAGCCCATCCTATATAGGAATTCCACTAATTGCCATTGCAATCGCACTGCCATGAGTATTATACCCAACTCCATCATCACGATGAATTAATAATCGACTTACTACGATTCAAGGATGATTTATTAATCGATTTACAAATCAATTAATACTACCACTAAATGTAGGAGGACATAAATGAGCATTATTACTAGCCTCATTAATAATCTTTCTAATTACAATTAATATACTAGGCCTACTACCATACACCTTTACCCCAACAACACAACTATCACTTAATATAGGATTCGCCGTACCACTGTGACTTGCCACAGTAATTATTGGAATACGCAACCAACCAACAATTGCCCTAGGACATCTTTTACCAGAAGGAACACCAATTCCACTAATCCCAGTACTAATTATTATCGAAACAATTAGTCTACTTATTCGACCCCTGGCCCTAGGGGTTCGACTCACAGCTAACCTAACAGCAGGCCACCTGCTAATTCAACTCATCGCTACAGCTGTATTTGTTTTAATACCAATAATACCTGCAGTATCAATCCTAACTGCCACCGTACTTTTCCTGCTTACACTACTAGAAGTTGCAGTAGCAATAATTCAAGCATATGTATTTGTACTTCTCCTAAGCCTATATCTACAAGAAAACGTCTAATGGCCCACCAAGCACATGCCTATCATATAGTTGATCCAAGCCCATGACCCCTGACCGGAGCTATCGCTGCCCTACTAATAACATCCGGCTTAGCAATCTGATTCCATTTTCACTCAACAACATTAATAACTTTAGGATTAATTCTCCTACTACTAACTATATATCAATGATGACGTGATATTATTCGAGAAGGAACCTTCCAAGGACACCACACACCCCCTGTACAAAAAGGATTACGATATGGAATAATTCTATTCATCACTTCCGAAGTATTCTTTTTCCTCGGGTTCTTTTGAGCCTTTTACCACTCAAGCCTAGCACCGACACCAGAACTTGGAGGCTGCTGACCCCCAACAGGAATCACCCCATTAGACCCATTTGAAGTACCACTCCTTAATACAGCCGTACTACTAGCATCAGGGGTTACAGTAACATGAGCCCACCATAGCATTATAGAAGGAGAACGAAAACAAGCCATTCAATCCCTAGCACTAACTATTTTACTAGGACTCTACTTTACTGCTCTCCAAGCCATGGAATATTATGAAGCACCATTTACAATTGCAGACGGAGTTTACGGCTCAACATTCTTCGTAGCCACAGGATTCCACGGATTACATGTTATTATTGGATCAACCTTCCTTGCAGTATGCCTTCTTCGCCAAATACAATACCATTTTACATCAGAACACCATTTTGGCTTTGAAGCCGCCGCCTGATATTGACACTTTGTCGACGTAGTATGACTATTCCTCTACGTATCTATCTACTGATGAGGCTCATAATCTTTCTAGTATTAAAGTTAGTACAAGTGACTTCCAATCACACAGTCTTGGTTAAACCCCAAGGAAAGATAATGAACTTAATTATTATTATCTTACTAATCACAATAACACTGTCCCTAATTCTAGCAATTGTATCCTTTTGACTACCACAAATAAATCCAGACGCAGAAAAACTCTCACCATATGAATGTGGATTTGACCCACTAGGATCCGCCCGATTACCATTCTCACTACGTTTCTTTTTAGTAGCTATTCTATTCCTTTTATTTGACCTAGAAATTGCCCTTCTTCTCCCGTTACCATGAGGGGACCAACTTCACAACCCCACCGGCACATTCTTTTGAGCCACAACAGTCCTAATCCTACTAACCCTTGGATTAATTTATGAATGAACCCAAGGCGGCCTAGAATGAGCAGAATAGGGAGCTAGTCCAAAACAAGACCTCTGATTTCGGCTCAGAAAACCGTGGTTTAATTCCACGACTCCCTTATGACACCCGTACATTTTAGCTTTAGCTCAGCATTTATTCTAGGACTAATAGGACTAGCATTTCACCGAACCCACCTGCTCTCTGCACTATTATGCCTAGAAGGAATAATACTATCCCTATTTATTGCACTAGCCTTATGAGCACTACAATTTGAATCCACAGGCTTCTCAACAGCCCCTATACTACTCCTAGCATTCTCTGCCTGCGAAGCAAGCACCGGACTGGCATTACTAGTAGCCACAGCCCGCACCCACGGAACTGACCGATTACAAAACCTCAACCTTCTACAATGCTAAAAGTATTAATCCCAACAATCATGTTATTCCCAACAATTTGATTAACCTCCCCTAAATGATTATGAACCACTTCAACAGCCCATAGCCTTCTAATTGCCCTAATTAGCTTAACCTGATTAAAATGAACATCCGAAACTGGGTGAACCTTATCCAACACATACCTAGCTACAGACCCCTTATCAACACCATTACTAGTACTTACATGTTGATTACTACCACTCATAATCTTAGCCAGTCAAAACCACATTAACCCAGAACCAATCAGCCGACAACGCGCATATATTACACTACTTGCCTCACTACAAACTTTCCTAATTATAGCATTCGGCGCTACAGAAATTATTATATTTTACATTATATTTGAAGCCACACTCATCCCAACCCTAATTATTATTACCCGATGAGGCAACCAAACTGAGCGACTCAACGCAGGTACTTATTTCCTATTTTATACACTAGCAGGCTCACTTCCCCTGCTAGTCGCTCTACTTCTCCTCCAACATTCCACGGGGACACTATCAATACTAGTACTTCAATACTCACAACCCTTACAACTCAACTCTTGAGGCCACATGTTTTGATGAGCAGGCTGCCTAGTCGCCTTCCTGGTAAAAATACCACTTTATGGGGTACACCTATGATTACCAAAGGCACACGTAGAAGCCCCAGTAGCAGGGTCAATAGTACTAGCAGCAGTCTTACTGAAACTTGGAGGGTACGGAATAATACGAATAATAGTTATACTTGACCCACTATCAAAAGAACTAGCCTATCCATTTATTATTCTAGCTCTCTGAGGAATTATCATAACCGGATCTATTTGCCTACGACAAACAGACTTAAAATCATTAATCGCCTACTCATCTGTAAGCCATATAGGCCTAGTAGCAGGAGGAATCTTAATCCAAACCCCATGAGGATTTTCAGGAGCAATTATCTTAATAATTGCCCACGGACTGGTATCCTCAGCACTATTCTGCTTAGCAAATACAGCATACGAACGAACACACAGCCGAACAATAATACTTGCCCGAGGATTACAAGTAATCTTTCCATTAACCGCAGTCTGATGATTCATCGCCAACCTGGCTAACCTAGCACTCCCACCACTACCTAATCTAATAGGAGAACTCATAATTATCACAACATTATTTAACTGATCCCCATGAACAATTCTATTAACTGGCCTAGGTACCCTAATCACAGCTGGTTACTCCCTATATATATTCCTTATATCACAACGAGGTCCAGTACCAAACCATATCATAGGGTTACAACCATACCACACCCGAGAACACCTATTAATAACCCTGCACCTAGTACCAGTCATTCTCTTAGTAACAAAACCAGAACTCATGTGAGGATGATGTTATTGTAAGTATAGTTTAATCAAGACATTAGATTGTGATTCTAAAGACAGGGGTTAAAACCCCCTTACTCACCCGGGGTAGAACAGAAAATATGTAAGCACTGCTAATTCTTACGTCCCGTGGTTAAAATCCGCGGCTTCCTCATGCTTTTAAAGGATAACAGTTCATCCATTGGTCTTAGGAACCAAAAACTCTTGGTGCAAATCCAAGTGAAAGCTAAAATGACATTGATTATACACTCATCACTCCTACTAATCTTTTTTATCCTAATATATCCACTACTCACAACACTAAACCCAAACCAACAAAAATTTAACATAGCAAAAATAACAAAAATTGCCGTTAGCTCCGCATTCTTCATCAGCCTACTGCCACTAATAATTTTTCTAGACTTAAAAACAGGGGGCATTATCACAAACTGACAATGAATAAATACCCAAACGTTCGACATTAATATCAGCTTTAAATTCGACCACTACTCCTTAATCTTCGTTCCAATTGCCCTATATGTAACCTGATCGATTCTAGAATTTGCACTCTGATACATACATTCTGACCCTAACATTGACCGATTCTTTAAATATCTGTTAACATTCCTAGTAGCCATAATTATTCTAGTTACAGCCAACAACATATTCCAACTATTCATTGGCTGAGAAGGTGTAGGAATCATATCATTCCTACTCATCGGATGATGACACGGACGAGCAGATGCCAACACCGCAGCCCTTCAAGCCGTTATTTATAACCGAGTAGGAGACATCGGTCTAATCATAGCCATAGCCTGACTCGCAATAAACCTTAATTCCTGAGAAATTCAACAAATCTTTACCCTATCAAAAAACTTTGACATAACAATACCATTAATAGGACTTGCCCTAGCAGCAACAGGAAAATCAGCCCAATTTGGCCTACACCCTTGACTCCCTTCTGCCATGGAGGGCCCTACACCAGTATCTGCCCTACTCCACTCAAGCACAATAGTTGTCGCAGGGATTTTTCTACTAATCCGCCTCCACCCTATTATAGAAAATAACCAACTGGCCTTAACCGCTTGCCTATGTTTAGGCGCATTAACCTCCCTATTCACAGCCACATGTGCTTTAACCCAAAATGATATCAAAAAAATTGTAGCCTTCTCAACATCAAGCCAGTTAGGCTTAATAATAGTCACAATTGGACTAAATCAACCACAGCTAGCATTCCTGCACATCTGCACCCATGCCTTCTTCAAGGCCATACTTTTCCTATGCTCGGGATCAATTATTCATAGCCTAAATGATGAACAAGATATCCGAAAAATAGGAGGCCTGTTTAACATTATACCAGCTACCTCAACCTATTTTACAATTGGAAGCCTAGCCCTGACAGGAACCCCGTTCCTGGCAGGATTCTTCTCAAAAGACGCAATTATTGAAGCCCTAAACACCTCATACTTAAACGCCTGAGCCCTAATCTTAACACTAATTGCCACATCATTTACCGCTGTATACAGCTTCCGACTGGTATACTTCGTAACCATGGGAACCCCACGATTTTCACCACTATCCCCAATCAATGAAAACGACCCCTTAGTAATTAACTCCATCAAACGACTCGCCTGAGGAAGTATTATTGCAGGACTCATCATTACACAAAACTTCCTACCAATAAAAACACCAGTTATAACAATACCAATAATTATAAAAACAGCAGCCCTTCTAGTAACAATTATAGGCCTACTTACAGCCATAGAACTGGCCAATATAACAAGCAAACAAGTAAAAATTACCCCAATCATCAAAATACATCACTTCTCAAATATATTAGGATTCTTCCCAATAATCATCCACCGTCTACTACCAAAACTTAAATTAACCCTAGGCCAAGCAGCCGCTACACAACTTGACAAAACATGACTTGAAGCCATCGGCCCAAAAAGCCTAGCAACAACACAAATAACCATGGCTAAAATCATAAATGACACCACCCGAGGAATAATCAAAACATACTTAACAATCTTCCTTCTAACCCTTATCTTAGCAACCATCCCAACTCTTATTTAAACCGCACGAAGAGTCCCACGACTCAGCCCACGAGTAAGCTCCAATACAACAAGTAAGGTTAAAAGCAACACCCAAGCACAAATAACTAACATTCCCCCACCAGACGAATATATTACAGCTACACCACTTACATCACCACGTAAAACAGAAAACTCCTTTAAACCATCCACAACTACTCAAGAACCTTCATATCAGCCCCCTCAAAAAAGACCTGCCACCAAACCAACCCCTAATAAATATACTACTACATAACCTAACACAGAACGACTACCCCAAGCTTCCGGAAAAGGCTCAGCAGCTAAAGCTGCCGAATAAGCAAAAACTACAAGCATCCCCCCTAGATAAATTAAAAAAAGAACCAACGACAAAAAAGAACCACCATGACCAACCAAAACCCCGCACCCAACCCCAGCCGCAACTACCAAACCAAGAGCAGCAAAATAGGGTGTAGGGTTAGAAGCAACAGCAACCAAACCAACAACCAAAGCCATTAATAATATAAACATAAAATAAGTCATAATTCTTGCTCAGACTTTAACCGAGACCAATGACTTGAAGAACCATCGTTGTTATTCAACTACAAGAACCACTAATGGCAAGCCTACGCAAAACACACCCCTTAATCAAAATTGTTAACGAAGCACTAATTGACCTACCAGCACCATCCAACATCTCATCATGATGAAACTTCGGATCCCTACTAGGACTATGCTTAATTACTCAAATCCTAACAGGTTTATTTTTAGCTATACATTATACCTCAGACATTTCAACTGCATTCTCATCAGTAACCCACATTTGCCGAGACGTAAACTACGGCTGATTAATCCGTAACATCCATGCCAACGGAGCATCATTCTTCTTTATTTGTATTTATATACACATTGCTCGAGGCCTATATTATGGATCATACCTTTACAAAGAAACCTGAAACATTGGAGTAATCCTCTTACTATTAGTTATAATAACAGCCTTTGTAGGATATGTACTACCATGAGGACAAATATCTTTCTGGGGAGCTACAGTCATTACAAATCTCCTATCAGCCGTACCTTATATAGGAGACATACTAGTCCAATGAATCTGAGGAGGATTCTCAGTAGACAATGCAACACTTACACGATTCTTCGCATTTCACTTCCTCCTGCCATTTATTGTTGCTGCTATAACTATTCTTCATCTCCTCTTTTTACACGAAACAGGATCAAATAACCCAATTGGACTTAACTCAGACGCAGATAAGGTCCCATTCCACCCTTATTACACTTATAAAGACCTTCTCGGATTTGTAATCATACTTCTATCTCTCACACTGCTAGCATTATTTTCCCCCAACCTTTTAGGAGACCCAGAAAACTTCACCCCAGCCAACCCATTAGTGACACCACCACATATTAAACCAGAATGATACTTTCTATTCGCTTACGCCATCCTACGATCCATTCCAAACAAACTAGGAGGCGTCCTAGCACTCCTATTCTCAATTCTCGTATTAATAGTAGTCCCACTACTACATACCTCAAAACAACAAGGACTTACATTCCGCCCAATCACCCAGTTCCTATTCTGAACCCTAGTAGCGGACATAGTAATTCTAACCTGAATCGGAGGAATACCAGTAGAACACCCATTTATCATCATCGGACAAATCGCATCCGTACTATACTTTGCACTATTCCTCATTCTTATACCACTAGCCGGATGATTAGAAAACAAAGCACTTGAACTAACTTGCCCTAGTAGCTTAGCATAAAAGCATCGGTCTTGTAATCCGAAGATCGGAGGTTAAATTCCTCCCTAGTGCCCAGAAAAGGGAGATTTTAACTCCCACCCCTGGCACCCAAAGCCAGAATTCTAACATTAAACTATTTTCTGTAAAGGGGTACTCCTTTATGGTTTAGTACATAATATGCATAATATTACATTAATGTATTAGTACATATATGTATTATCACCATTAAATTATTTTAACCATAAAGCAGGTACTAAAAATTAAGGTATGCATAAAGCATATTATTAAAGTTCAGAAAATTAATTTATTGAAGCTTGAATAACTTATTTACTCCCCAAAAAATTTGACCTCAAATTTTTCCTTGAATTATTCAACTATAATCCCACCAAAACATATTAATGTAGTAAGAAACCACCAACTGATTTATATAAAGGCATATCATGCATGATAGGGTCAGGGACAAAACTGTGGGGGTTGTTAAAGTGAACTATTACTGGCATCTGGTTCCTATTTCAGGTACATAACTGCTTTACTCCACCCTAAAATAATTATACTGGCATTTGATTAATGGTGTAGTACATATGTCTCGTTACCCACCAAGCCGAGCATTCTTTTATATGCATAACGTATCTCTTTTCTGGTTTCCTTTCAACTTGCATTTCAGAGTGCATACAAAATGTTAAATTAAGGTAGAACATTTTCCTTGAATGTGATAATATAATTTAATTATTATAAGACATAACTTAAGAATTACATATTATTAAGTCAAGTGCATAATATACATATTCTCTGTTCAACTATCCTTGATATAATGCCCCCTTTGGTTTTGCGCGACAAACCCCCCTACCCCCCTACGCTCGGCAATCCTGTTATCCTTGTCAAACCCCTAAACCAAGGAGGACTCAAGAACGCACGGGCCAACAAGTTGAGGTATGAATTGGCATCCACATTATATATATATATATATGTGATTCAATTTTTTAACATAAATATTTGATAACCCAAAAATCACGACCAAAAAAACCAAAAAGTAAATCAACACTAAATATTCCAACATATTTAACA